ACAAAATTGGGATAAATCGGATTCATAGTATCCTTCTTCCGGATATTCCAGATACTGATTACCAAAAATTGGAAGATCAATTTGATAAAAAACAATTATCAATCGAAATTGTTGATTTATTCACTTTCGCTTTCATCAGTGAATTTGGTAAAAAAAAAGGTCCAAAATCAGAATCGAATTTAATTTCGAGGGATCTTTTAATTTCGAGGGATCTTTCTGTATTTTCAGACGAAAAAGAAGTAAGAATAGAAGACGGAAAAGGAGTAATCATAGACGACGAAAAAGGAAAAAAATATTTCGAATATTTAGAAAATAGAATTGGAACTAATACTGATGATGAAAATATTGATAAAGATTCGATAGCAAAAATCCGTAAAAAAGTGTCTCGATGGATATACAATGCAACCAGCGAGTTGGACCAAGCATATGGAGAAGATGAAAGAAAGGACCCAATGGATAATGAAATTCGCTCAAGAGATGCCAAACGTGTAATAGTTGTACCAAAAGAAAAGCTAGAGCGTGATGATGATGATGATGAGGAGGAACCAACCGATATAGACAAGATAATCTTTCCAGAACATGGAGATTTTCGCCGAGATGTAATCTGGGGTTCTATACGTGCTCAAAGACGTAAAATAGTTATTTGGAGAACGCTTCAAAGATACACGCATTCCCCTCTTTTTCTTGACAGCCTAAAAGACTTCCGACATTATTTTGTTGATTTCCTTCTTGATATTCTTAATATCTTTGAACCAATTTGGAGAATTATTCGAAATTTGCGAATTTTTCTAATAAAGCTAATAAGGAAAAGGTTCGCACTCAAAATTTTAGAACATAGAGAAGAGCAGCAAACACATAGAGAAGAAAAAAAAAAAAGAAAGAAAGACGAAAAAAATGAAAAAAATGCAAAAAATGCTGAGGACCCGGAGCGAGAGCCCCGACTATGGGTATCCGAGTTCTGGACAATCATTGAATATGCGCAAGAAGTGAGAGGTTGCGTATTACTAACTCACTCTTTTATTAGAAGAAATATTGTAATACCTTTATTGATAATAGTGAAAAATATTGGACGTATGTTACTATTTCAACGTCCTGAATTGTATGAAGATTTCGAGGACTGGCAAAGGGAGTCACATGTTAAATGTACCTATGAGGGTATTCCATTATCCGAAACAGACTTTCCGGAAGATTGGTTGGTAGAGGGTATTCAGATAAAAATCTTATATCCTTTCCGTCTGAAACCTTGGCACGTACCTGGATCTGATTCAGATCAAAATCGAAAAAAAGCAGAAGAAAAAGGGGATTTTTGTTTTTTAACAGTTTATGGAACTGAAACCAACCTTCCTTTTGGTTATTCCCGACTACCACCCCCCACTTTTGAGTCCTTTTTTAAACCTATTTTTCAGGAACTCAAGAAACAAATGAGAAATTCGAAAAAGAACATTTGGAAACTTGGAAAAATGCTTTTTCAAAAAGTGAAAGGAACAAAATTCCTTCGAAAAGTTGCAAAAAAATGGGTTCGCAAAAGTATCATTTTGGGGAAAAAGATAATAGAAGGTTTGAAAAAAATAAAAGAACTCGTAAAAAAAGAAAGAGATCCCATAACCAGCAATCAGATGATTCCTGAATCATTTACTCAAATTTCATCTCCAAGTTCGACAAATTCAGAAAAAAAAAGAAACAAAATGCAGGATCTTACTAATAGAGCAAATAAAGCTAGAAATGAAATCGAAAGAATTCGAAAAGAGAAAAAAAAAAAAAAGAGGAGTCTTAAGAAAACAAGTTCTAATGCTAAAAGATTGCAAAGAATAAAGGATCGATTAATCCGTAAATTACCCGTTTATTTGAAATTATTCATTCAAAGAATATACACAGGTATTTTTTTCTCTATCATTAATATTCGCAGAATGAGTCAAAAATTTCGAAATAAATTCATTCCAGATCAAGAAAGAAAAGATATATTGCCTTTTATTTATACTATAAATAAAATAAAAGAGTCCCTTTATACTAATAATAGTGAGGAAAATTCACATATTTTTTATGACTTGTCCTACTTGTCACAAGCATATGTGTTTTACAAATTATCAGAAATCCAACTTAGTAATTTGGATAAATTCAAATCAGTTCTTCAATATCAAGGAATCCCTTTTTTTCTTAGGTCTGAAATAAAGGATTCTTTTAAAACACAAGGAATAGTTCATTCGAAGAGACTTCCGAGTTCGGAAATGAATCAATGGAAAAACTGGTTAAGAGGGCATTCTCAATACGATTTATCTAAGACCAGATGGTCTATATTAATACCACAACGATGGCGAAATAGAGTTCATCGTATGGTTAAAAGGAAAAATTTCAACAAAAGGAATTTATATGAAAAATATGAAAAAGATCAATTCATTGATTCCAAAAAAGAAAATATTTGTGAAGTCTCGAATCGAAATCAAAAAGATGATAATTTTCAAAAATGCTGTAAATATGATCTTTTATCATATAAATCTATTCATTCTGAAAATAAAAAGGACTCTAGATCGCTGTTTGATAAGCTTTCTTTCAATTCCAACACAGCTTTTTTTGATCTGTTGGTGGATAGGGCGCGGGGGATGCCTATCGATATCAATAATTTGACAGGAACAGGCGATATTCCATATACGGAAAAAACTCCCGATAGAAAATATTTGGATTGGAAAATGATCCATTTTGATTTTATTAGAAATCAATTAGATATTGAGAACTGGATCACGATCGATGTCAATAGGAAAGACAATAGGAATCAAAAGACTCCGATTTATACTAATAATTATCTTACTAATGATCATGATACGAATTTTGAAATAATTTATAAAATTGATAAAAAAACGAAAAAACCAATTTTGGATTTGGATTTTCTTAGGATTCCAGAAAAGAATCCATCAAACTCCTCCAAAGGATTTTTGGATTGGATGGGGTTGAATGAAACACAAACACATCCCGTCGTATTGAACAAATTCAACAGATTGAAGATGGAGGCTAATTTATTCCCAGAAATTGTCTTGTTTTATAATGCATATAAAACGCAACCTTGGCTTCTATCAAGCAAATTACTTCTTTTAAATTTGAATAATAATGAAAATGAAATTAATGCAGATAACGAAAAGAATGAAAAAAAAGAAGCAAAAAAAGAAGCAAAAAAAGAAGCAAAAAAAGAAGCAAAAAAAGAAGAAAAACAAAACATAAAAAAGGAACTCACAACCAAAGGGGATCTTGAAAACAAAGGGGATCTTGAATCCGTTCCTTCAAAGGAAAAAAATCCTTCAAAGGATTCAAAGGAAAAAAAAGATATTCAAAAAGATTCTGCGGAATCGACCACGAAAAAAGTTACGAGTAAAGAACTACAAAAAGAACTAGATGCGTTCCTGCAACGTTATTCTGGTTATCTAGTGAAATGGAACCGGCGGGTGGATCCAGATATAGTTCCAAAATCCGAAATAAATTGGGAGGTATATTCTTACCTGTATAGACTATTCGACGATGAAAATCCAAGAAACAGAAAAGAAATAGATCCAACGCACTTGGTTCTATCCTCGGCAAAGAGAGGAGAATTGGCTTTTGAGATACTGGCGACTCGTCCGATTCAAAGTTGGAAAAAATTGCTGCTAAAGAGAAAGGAACTGGTTTTTTTCGAACCCATTCGCCTGTTTGGAAAAAACAACGGGCAGTTTATTATGTATCAAACCATCGGTATTTCATTGGTTCATAATAATAAGCACGAAATTCAGCCAAGATTCCGAAAAAAAAAAAAAAGATATGGTTCTAAGACGAATTTTGATGAATCTATTCCACCACATGAAAGAATAACAAGAAATGATGAAAGAATACCAACAAATGATGAAGATGAAAAAAGGAACAAAAGACTAAGAATAAATTATGAAAGAAATGCAGACAAAAATCATTTGGATTTGCTTGTTCCGGAAAATATTTTCTCATTTAGGCGTCGTAGAAAATTAAGAATTCTAAACTGTTTGAATTCAAAGAATAGGAATGATGTAGATAGAAATCCTGTATTTTGCAACGAGAAGAATAGCAGCCAAGACCTTGATAGAGAGAAAAATCTATTAATGAAATTGAAGTTTTTTCTTTGGCCTAATTATCGATTGGAAGATTTAGCTTGTATGAATCGCTATTGGTTTGATACCAATAATGGCAGTCGTTTCAGTATGTTAAGGATACGTTTGTATCCACGATTGAAAATTCGTTGATAGTCTATTTTTCCTATATATCCTCTACTAGAACTAGAATAGGATATATAGGATATATGACAATGGATATATCAATTCAATCTAGAAATGAATCATATCAATAAAAATCGAAAATCACGACAATTTCAACTTCTTCATCTTCATTTCTTCATTTTCATTTTAGGTCTAAATTCTTCGCTTTTGGGAATATTGTGAATACTAAAATGTACCAATCCCTTTCTCTCCCTATCAAAATCCAATTGAAAAGTGGATTGATTCGTTTGAATTGAAAAATTAGGAGTTGATAAAGAAATTTGGATTCGAATTATATAGAATTCTATATATATTAGATATCACATTCAAATGAAAGACATTATTATTACTGATTGGTAAAATTCATATCTGTAAATGTAAAAAAGAGGAGGAATTTTTTTATGGTAAGAAATTCATTCATTTCAATTATTTCTCAAAAAGAAAACAAAGAAAACAGAGGGTCTGTTGAATTTCAAGTACTCAGTTTTACCACTAAGATAAGGAGACTTACTTCACATTTGAAATTGCACAAAACAGACTATTCATCTGAGAGAGGTTTGCGAAAAATTTTGGGAAAACGCCAAAGAGTACTGGCTTATTTGTCAAAAAAAAATAGAGTACGTTATCAAGAATTACAAGATTTAATTAGTCAGTTGAATATTCGAGAGACAAAAACTCGTTAATTTGAAGAGTGATAGAATTTGAACTTATTCGTTTCAATTTCATTGAAATGAACTTCTTTTGCCTTTCAAGAATTCATGGAAGAATGACTCGGTAAAAAACTTATGATTGCACCAACTACAAGAAAAGACCTCATGATAATCAATATGGGCCCTCATCACCCATCAATGCATGGTGTTCTTCGACTTATCATTACTCTCGATGGTGAAGATGTTATTGACTGTGAACCAATATTGGGTTATTTACACAGAGGAATGGAGAAAATTGCGGAAAACCGGACAATCCTACAATATTTGCCTTATGTAACACGTTGGGATTATTTAGCTACTATGTTCACAGAAGCAATAAGCGTAAATGGACCCGAACAACTAGGCAATATTCAAGTACCTAAAAGGGCTAGCTATATCCGAACCATTATGTTGGAGTTGAGCCGTATAGCTTCCCATTTGTTATGGCTTGGCCCTTTTATGGCAGATATTGGGGCACAGACCCCTTTCTTCTATATTTTTCGAGAACGAGAATTCATATATGACCTATTCGAAGCTGCCACCGGTATGCGAATGATGCATAATTTTTTTCGTATCGGAGGAATAGCTGCCGATCTACCTCATGGATGGATAGATAAATGTTTGGATTTTTGCGATTATTTTTTAAGAGGGGTTGTTGAATATCAAAAACTTATTACACGGAATCCCATTTTTTTAGAACGGGTTGAGGGCGTAGGCATTATTGGAGCAGAAGAAGCACTAAATTGGGGTTTATCAGGACCAATGCTACGGGCTTCCGGAATACAATGGGACCTTCGTAAAATGGATCATTATGAGTGTTATGACGAATTTGATTGGGAGGTTCAATGGCAAAAAGAGGGGGATTCATTGGCTCGTTATTTAGTACGAATCAGTGAAATGACAGAATCCATAAAAATTATCCAACAGGCCCTGGAAAGAATTCCAGGGGGGCCCTTTGAGAATTTAGAAATCCGACGCTTTGATAGAATAAAAGATACTGAATGGAATGATTTTGAATATCGATTTATTAGTAAAAAACCTTCTCCAACTTTTGAATTGTCCAAACAAGAACTTTATGTAAGAGTCGAAGCACCAAAAGGAGAATTGGGAATTTTTCTGATAGGAGATCAGAGTGTTTTTCCTTGGCGATGGAAAATTCGCCCACCGGGTTTTATCAACTTGCAAATTCTTTCTCAGTTAGTTAAAAGAATGAAATTGGCTGATATTATGACTATACTAGGTAGTATAGATATCATTATGGGAGAAGTTGATCGTTGAAATGATAATTTATAATACAACAGAACTACAAGCTATCCATTCTTTTTCCAGATTGGAATTCTTAAAAGAAGTCTATGGGAGCATATGGGTGCTTATCCCTATTTTGACTCTTGTATTAGGAATCACACTAGGTGTACTAGTAATTGTTTGGTTAGAAAGAGAAATATCTGCAGGGATACAACAACGTATTGGACCTGAATACGCTGGCCCCTTGGGAATTCTTCAAGCTCTAGCAGATGGTACAAAACTACTTTTCAAAGAGAATCTTTTTCCATCTAGAGGGGATACTCGTTTATTCACTATCGGGCCATCCATAGCAGTCATATCCATTTTACTAAGTTATTCAGTAATTCCTTTTGGTTATCGCCTTATTTTAGGCGATCTTAGTATTGGTGTTTTTTTATGGATCGCTGTTTCAAGCCTTGCTCCCATTGGACTTCTTATGTCGGGATATGGATCAAATAATAAATATTCCTTTTTAGGTGGTTTAAGAGCTGCTGCTCAATCAATTAGTTATGAAATACCATTAACTCTATGTGTATTGTCAATATCTCTACGTGTGATTCGGTGAGACAGAAAAATTCCCTATTTCTTTCCTTTCTAATAAGTTCTAGTAAGAAAGTGAAATGATTTATATATTTTTTTTTATTCAACGTTTGGATTTGGGTTGATGAACTAAACCAGATAGTTATATGAGTGAGATAAAACAGCTTTTGAATTTGCAGTTAGTTGGATTGAATCTCATTTCCTATGTACAAGAATGAAATGAGAGTAAATATAAGCAGTCGAGACTGTTTACCCCAAGATTGGTTGATTAGTCATCATGGCTTGAAGCGGGTTCAAAGGATCCACTTATGGAACTTTTACTATCTATTAACATAGATGTATTCCCATAATGGAAGGTTAACAAAAATGAGTGGATGGTTAGGAAGACCAAGATACACAAAGGATTAATTAGTAATGGAAATTCTGTAAATTATTCAACAGGATATTTCTCTACCTAAAAGGAATTCCAATTGGGGCTTTAAGTTAGTAGAAACGATTAAGAAGTACTCCCCATGATTCGATCCAGAGTATGTTCCTATCCACTGATTAAGTAAATAACTATCAAGAACGAAGTAATCTTTTACTTTGGCAATGTCCCCTTTTCTGAGAAAGGAGAATAGGAACAAAAGAAACTCGAAGAAAGAACAGAATTGCAAAAAAAGAAATTCTTTTTTCTTTTATCTTTCCTATATACATACCTAATTTGATTCCGAAATTATCTTTCGGAAGATAGAATTCTTGTC